ATGACCCAATACAAAAAGACAAGAGAATCCTTAAACCGCTGATTATTTTCAACAAATCATAAGGATATCGGGACCCTTTACCTAATTTTTGGAGCCTGAGCCGGTACCGTCGGCACCGCAATGAGAAACATTATACGAGTTGAACTTTCCCAACCAGGCTCCCTCATTCAAGATGACCAAGTTTACAATGTAATGGTTACAGCCCACGCCTTTATTATGATTTTCTTTATGGTAATGCCAATAATGATTGGAGGATTCGGAAACTGACTTGTCCCCCTCATGATTGGAGCCCCTGACATGGCATTTCCCCGAATGAATAAAATGAGATTCTGATTAATTCCTCCCTCATTTATTCTCCTACTAACATCCGCCGGTAACGAAAGCGGGGTCGGAACTGGGTGAACTGTCTACCCCCCTTTATCCGGACCTGTTGCACATGGAGGAGGATGTGTAGACCTTGCAATATTTTCACTTCATTTAGCAGGTGCCTCCTCTATTATGGCATCAATTAACTTTATAACAACAATTATTAAAATGCGAGCTCCAGGAATGACTATGGATCGAATCCCACTCTTCGTTTGGTCAATATTCCTAACCACAATTCTACTTCTTCTCTCACTTCCCGTTCTCGCCGGAGCTATAACAATGCTCCTAACAGACCGAAATATCAACACCACCTTCTTCGACCCTACAGGAGGGGGAGACCCTATTTTATACCAACACCTATTTTGATTTTTTGGCCACCCCGAAGTTTATATTCTCATTCTTCCTGGTTTTGGGATTATTTCCCACATTGTTACATCCCGTACAGGTAAGTTACAGCCTTTTGGATATCTAGGAATGATGTACGCCATGATCTCCATAGGTATTTTAGGTTTTATTGTTTGAGCCCACCATATGTTTACAGTCGGTTTAGACGTAGACACCCGCGCTTACTTTACTGCCGCAACCATGATAATCGCCATCCCTACAGGAGTAAAGGTTTTTAGGTGATTAGCCACCCTCCAAGGAATTAATTTTTTCATAAGAAAGGCACACTCATCTTTGTTTTGGGCTTTAGGCTTTATCTTCCTATTTACATTAGGAGGGCTAACTGGAATAGTTTTATCTAACTCTTCACTTAATGTAGCTCTCCACGACACCTACTATGTAACAGCCCATTTCCACTATGTCCTCTCTATGGGGGCTGTTTTCGCTATATTCGCTGGGTTTAATCATTGATTCCCCTTGTTTACTGGAGCTCACCTTGACCAAACCAGCGCCATCTCTCACTTCATAATTATGTTTATTGGAGTTAACCTAACCTTCTTTCCCCAACACTTTCTAGGACTAGCCGGAATGCCCCGTCGCTACTCAGACTACCCAGACGCTTTTGCATTCTGAAACACTGTCTCCTCTTTCGGCTCCCTCCTTTCTTTTATTGGAACAATTGGATTCCTCACAATAGTTACTCTTTCTTTCTTCTCACCAGCTCGACATACCCACACAAACGAAATTAGCAGAAACCTAGAATGACACTACCCAGAATTCCCCCCTCAAGACCATACGTTTAATGAAACACCCACAGGGCATAAGACCCCTTCTCCCAGGATTCTAGTATAAGAAGTTAGTTTAAATAAAACAGTCGGTTTCGGCCCGCCAAACCCTAGACCAACCTAGGACTTCTCTATGACCCTCTTTATATTTACCTTTATCTTTTCCTTTACAGCAGGAATCCTTAGAATAATTTACAAGAAGAAGTTTTTCTTATCAATTCTAATATCTCTTGAAGTAATTTTACTAAAAATAGTCATTTTAAACTTCATTCTCTTTCTTATAAAAGGATCTTTTAACTTTATAGCCTTCTCTCTTTTTATTATTGCCCTAGCCGCCGTGGAAGCAAGTATTGGGATCTCAATTATGACTTTAATATCTCGAAACTTCTCAAATAAAAATATTATATCCCTCAACCTTCTAAAGAAATAAAATGTCAGTCCCCCTCCAACTAGGGTTCCAAGACCCCGCTTCATTTATAATGGAGCAATTTCATGAATTCCACGACTACGCCATGACCTTTCTTGTATTTATTACAATACTCGTCTTCTATGGCCTCAGCCTCATACTATTTAAGATCCCAAGCCACTGAAAGTTCGTCGAAAAGCAAAATGTCGAACTATGATGAACAATATCCCCTGGCTTCATCCTAGTTGCCTTAGCCGTTCCTTCTATTAGTTTACTTTATTATATGGATGAAAGCCCTAACCCAGAAGTCACAGTCAAGACTATTGGGCACCAATGATACTGAAGCTACGAAATATGAGACAACAACCCCATCGAAATAGAGTCCTACATGGTACAAATAGAAGACTTTACCCAAAATGGACTCCCCCGACTCCTCGAAGTAGATAACCGACTGGTTCTACCCTACAAAACCAAAATCCGGGTCATAACCTCATCAACAGATGTTATCCACGCCTGATGTGTTCCTGTCCTAGGACTAAAGATGGATGCAGTCCCCGGCCGCCTAAACCAAATGTTCACTTTTATAAACCGAACAGGAGTATTCTATGGTCAATGTAGAGAGATATGTGGGTCAAACCACAGTTTCATGCCAATCGTAATAGAAGCTGTGGACCGAGAAACCTATTATCAATGATGTAACAAAATAACAGAATAATACCTAATTAACTTAAATTTAAAGCCTGTAGCTCTTAACTACAGTGAAAGTGAAATAATTAACCACTATTAGGTAATGCCACAACTAGACTTTAGCTGATGACTTTTTCACTTAATAATTAATTGATCCCTCCTGGCCACTATGTTTTTCATTTTAACCAACTGAAACAAAACCCAAACCTTAAATGAACCAGAAAATAATTAATAACAACATATTTGACCAATTTATACCCTCAATCATTTACAACATCCCCATATCTTTAATAGGGGCTCTACTCGCCCTTGTCTGGATCCTTCTATTACCTAAAACCCACTGAGCTCACAACCGAACTAATATTATCAAAAACTCCACAGAAAGCCTCTCCGATAAATTCTTCCCGGGGGGTAATTATACACAAAACCTATGACAAACCCTACTTTTCGCCACCTTCCTCTTAGTACTTAGCTTTAATGTATTTAGCCTAATCCCCTATACATTCGCCCCCACCTCACACCTCAGATTTACCTTTAGTCTTTCTCTACCTATTTGATTAAGAATTCAACTAATTGGCATACTATCTAATTGGAAGAAAAAGTTAAGCCATCTTGTTCCAACAGGCACTCCCATTTACCTTATCCCTTTCATGGTTTTTATTGAAACTATAAGACTCCTTATTCAACCTCTCACCCTTGGTTTCCGGTTAGGAGCTAACCTCCTCGCAGGACACCTACTAATTTTTCTTTGCTCCTGTGTCGTTTGAGAAGCCATAAAAACCAACTTCCTCGGTAGACTTTCCTTCACTCTTCTTTTCTTATTATTTTTTCTAGAAATTGCCGTAGCATTTATACAAGCCGGTGTATTCCTAATTTTAACTAAGCAATATTTAGAAGAAAAAACACATTAAAATCTAAAATGAAGTCACACATAACCCACCAACACCCTTACCACATGGTAGACCGAAGACCTTGACCCATAGCAGCCGCTATTGGTGCCTTCACCATAACAACCGGACTAGTTTGTTGATTTCAAGGAGATAGCTTCCTAACCGTCCTCCTCGGATTATCCCTCACAGTTCTAATCCTTCTTTTTTGATGACGAGACGTAGTACGAGAAGCTACATTTCTAGGAATGCACACCTCTTACGTAGTTCGAGGCCTTAAGATTGGATTTATTCTATTCATCCTATCCGAAGTAATGTTCTTTTTCTCCTTTTTTTGAGCCTTCTTCCACAGAGCGCTCTCCCCCACCGCTGAAATAGGAATGACATGACCCCCAACCGGAATCACCCCAATTCACCCCTGAGGAGTTCCTCTCCTAAACACCGCAATACTACTATCCTCTGGAGTTTCCTTAACATGATCACACCACAAGGTACGAGAAGGAAAAGGAGAAGAAGCTTGAAACGCCTTAACAGTCACAGTGCTCCTAGGAGTATGATTCACAGCTTTACAAGTATTTGAATATTTTGAAGCCCCTTTTTCTATAGCTGACAGAGTCTACGGTAGTACCTTTTTTGTCGCCACCGGATTCCACGGCCTCCACGTCATAATTGGGTCCTCCTTCTTATTTATTTGTTTACTACGACTTGGCCGTGCCCACTTCTCCACCAACCATCATGTGGGATTTGAATGCGCTATCTGATATTGACATTTCGTCGATGTTGTTTGAATATTCTTATTTATTTGCATTTACTGATGAGGAGGAGCTTAAGAGAGTACAGGACTTAAACCTGCATAAATTTAGTTTCAAGCTAAATGCATCACCTTCTGCCAACTCTCTTTTTATTTTAAATATATTAAAAACAAAATGTGAAATTCCTTCTTATTCCTCTATATAGTACTAATCAGACTACTAGCACTAGTAATGGTTATATTAGGCCGCATCCTAGCCCCTAACCTCCCATATGTAGAAAAGATGGCCCCCTACGAATGTGGGTTCGACCCTATAAATTCCGCCCGGCTCCCTTTCTCTTTTCGATTTTTCCTAGTAGCAATCCTATTTCTTATCTTTGACTTAGAAATAGCACTGCTACTAGTCCTTCCCTTCTCCTTCTGCATTGTCTCGCCCCTTACAAGCTCCTATATACTAACAATTTTCCTAATAATACTCTCTTTTGGTTTATACTATGAATGAGCCAACGGAGGACTTGACTGAGCTTCCGACTAATATCAAATGTTAACCCTACTTTTCCTTATTGCAGGTGCCTCATTTTCTCTAATGGTAGCCCCCAAAAAAAAGATATGATCCACCATAATTACTCAAAGTTCCTTCTTATTTCTCCTATCCTTCATCCTACTATCAAATATCCCCAAATTTTCCTTCCTATCCTGACACCTCACCATAGACACAATTAACAGCCCTCTCCTCATCCTCAGTTACTGACTCCTCCCAGTATCACTCCTCGCCAGAATTGGCCACCTACAAAAAAAAAGGAACACGAAAACTCGATTATTTATATTACTATGCCTAATAATTCTTCTTGCCCTCAACATAACTTTTAGCTCTAATAATTTAATATTATTCTTTCTTGGTTTTGAATCAACCTTAGTTCCCACTCTATTTCTCATAAGACGCTGGGGAAATCAACGAGAACGGATAGAAGCCGGTTACTACTTCGTATTTTATACCCTCCTTAGGTCTCTCCCCCTCCTTTTAGGTTTAATTTTTTTATTTAAAAAAAAATATCACCTATCTATTCCTTTATTTAAAATCAAAATTACGAAAAAAGAAAACCTAACCCTTTCAATCTTCTGCCTTATAGCTTTCCTAGTAAAGGTCCCTATCTTCGGATTCCACTTATGACTACCAAAGGCCCACGTAGAAGCTCCTGTAGCAGGCTCAATGATACTAGCAGCTATTTTACTAAAGATGGGAGGATACGGCTTCATCCGCCTAACCTCCATTCTACTTATCTCATTCCAAAAAGAAATAAGAAACCTATTAATACCCTTTTGCTGTTGAGGAGGAGCCCTAACCAGCCTAATATGCATAACCCAAACTGACCTAAAGTCACTTATAGCCTACTCCTCCGTCTCCCATATGAGATTCATGATAGCCGGCATATCCTTATTAAGCACCTGAAGCATAAAAGGAGGAATCATCGTAATGATAGCCCACGGACTCGTATCATCCGCCCTATTCTGTATAGCCAACATATTTTACGAACGCTGCGGCTCCCGAGTACTATCTATTAGACGGGGCCTAAAGTGTCTTTTCCTCACCCTACCCACAATGTGACTCGTCTTTGCTTGTGCAAACATGGGTCTCCCCCCATTCCCAAATGCAATAGGGGAACTGTTCACCTTCTCTTCAATTAGAACCCATAACCTCCTTAAATTCCTCCCCTCATTTCTTGGAATTTTATTTACTGGCTTATTCAGGTTAATTGTATTCCAACAACTAAAAAGAGGATCCCTATTCAAGTGAAACATTACCAACTCCTTTATAAAAGAACGAGAATACAACACTCTTCTACTTCACATTCTACCTCTTATAGTCCTTATCCTAAAGCTAGAACTCATGAATAAATAAAGTCCTACACCTAATTAGTTTAAAATCAAAACATTAGTTTGTGACACTAAAAACGGGAATCTTATCAAACCCATTAGGTCCGAAAGTAAAAGCTTATTCCTGTCCCGCTAAGTCAAGGAATCTGCAGTTAAATTCTGTGGTACTTTCGATGATTATTATATTCATCTCCTTTCTTCTCTTTCTATGCTTCTCTTTCTTTAATCCAAAAAAAAGAAAGAGAAAATATACTATCTTTCTGCTCTTTTTCTCAAGAATTTTTGGGGTATTATCTGCAACCATTTTTTTAATTTTAGATTGTCCTTCTTTCTTATTTTCACTAAATTGATACAAAAGAGGCTTACTTTCTTTTTCCTTTTCTTTTACTTTAGATTATTATTTTATTATTTTTGGGGCCGTTGCTCTTTATGTCACCTGATCAATTGTTGAATTTTCCCATTACTATATGAGAGAAGACCCTAACAAGCAAGCTTTTTTAAACACTTTAATTTTATTTTTGTTTTTTATGCTTCTTTTAGTAACGTCCAAAAGTTTATTTCTTCTTTTTATAGGCTGAGAGGGGGTAGGAATTCTTTCTTTTATTTTAATTGGCTGATGATTTACCCGAAGCGACGCTAATAGTTCCGCTTTACAAGCAATTATTTATAACCGAATAGGAGACGGGGGGATGATCCTTTTTATCCTCCTCTCTATTATAAAAAAAAGAACTTGAGAACTAAATGAATTAATATTCTTTTCTCATTCACACCCTTTAACAAAATATGCCATAATAGGTATTATAATCGCAGCGGCAGGAAAGTCAGCCCAATTTAGTTTACACCCTTGGCTTCCTTCTGCTATGGAAGGCCCAACCCCAGTTTCTGCCTTACTTCACAGGTCAACAATGGTAGTAGCTGGGGTTTTTTTACTTATTCGTTGTTCCCCTCTCCTTTCCTCCTCGTTTTGGGCTTTAAGTTTAGTAGCTCTCTTGGGCTCATTAACAGCCCTTTACGCAGCAAGAACAGCTTTAGGTCAATTTGATATAAAGAAGATAGTTGCTTATTCCACCACCAGCCAGTTAGGTTTAATGGTAGTTTCGGTTGGGTTAGGTTTACCTTGACTCGCTTTATTTCATATTTGCACCCACGCTTTCTTCAAGGCACTTCTTTTCCTTTGTTCTGGAGGCCTAATCCACGCCTTAAACAACGAACAAGACTTACGGAAGATGGGAAGAAGAGCTAGAGTCCTACCTTTTACTACTAGTGCTTTAGTTATAGGGAGATTATCTCTTTGCGGGTTACCTTTTTTAGCAGGCTTTTATTCAAAGGATCTAATTTTAGAAGCAGCTCAAAGTAGTTTAACTAAAAGAATAAGAATTATTTTATCTTTAGTAGCTACTTTAATTACAGCTCTTTATAGGTCCCGAATAATTTTTTACTTAAGTTTTTCTAAGCCCTCTACTTCTCCCTTAAACCCCATAAAAGAAGAAAACTTAAATTTAACTGTTCCACTTCTTCGTCTCCTTTTTGGGGTATTCTGCTCTGGTTGATTTTTTTCTTTAACCGCTTTCCACTCTCAGCCTATTCTAATACCTCTTTTTAAAAAGTCCCTCCCCTTATTCGTTACTTTTCTGGGTGGGATTTGTATTTTAATTTTGCTCCTTTCTTTCCCAACTAATCTAACCCCAACAGTTTTCTTTCTAGGCCAAAATTGATTTTATACTCACTTATTTCACGGCTCTTCTTTCTTTTTTACTTTCTTTAAAAGAGTGAAGGGGGTTCTTCGAACTCTAGATTATGGCTGAACATCTTTTATAGGCCCCGCCAGAGCTGCCTCATATATATCAAAAATAACAAAGCTTCTACGCCCCTCACAAACAGGAAAACTAACAAACTACATTACTTATTTCATAATACTAAGATTTTTCCTTTTTTCCTTTTTTTTTGTAATTTAACTAACGGACTTAGCAGCTAAATATATACTACAAGGGTACCCCCTTGTTACCAAATCAATCCTCTGAAAAACTATAGGGTAGGTAAATCTTGCCTAAGGCCCAAAACAAGAGAAACTAAAATCCCGTCTCCCTCAAACTTCCACTTAGCAGCTAAATATATACTACAAGGGTACCCCCTTGTTACCAAATCAATCCTCTGAAAAACTATAGGGTAGGTAAATCTTGCCTAAGGCCCAAAACAAGAGAAACTAAAATCCCGTCTCCCTCAAACTTCCACTTAGCAGCTAAATATATACTACAAGGGTACCCCCTTGTTACCAAATCAATCCTCTGAAAAACTATAGGGTAGGTAAATCTTGCCTAAGGCCCAAAACAAGAGAAACTAAAATCCCGTCTCCCTCAAACTTCCACTTAGCAGCTAAATATATACTACAAGGGTACCCCCTTGTTACCAAATCAATCCTCTGAAAAACTATAGGGTAGGTAAATCTTGCCTAAGGCCCAAAACAAGAGAAACTAAAATCCCGTCTCCCTCAAACTTCCACTTAGCAGCTAAATATATACTACAAGGGTACCCCCTTGTTACCAAATCAATCCTCTGAAAAACTATAGGGTAGGTAAATCTTGCCTAAGGCCCAAAACAAGAGAAACTAAAATCCCGTCTCCCTCAAACTTCCACTTAGCAGCTAAATATATACTACAGCTTCCGAAGCGCCCTTTGGGAGTGTTCAAAGCAAAACTTCAATACTATAACCAAAGCTACCAGTAAAATAACAACCACTACAATAGTAAAAAAAGAAAATTCCACTAATACTTTTCCTAATAAATAAGAATGATCTCCTTTCTCTTCCTTTCTCATCAAACCCAACATAGCTTCCCAAGAAAAAACAACAGGTAAAGTTATTACACACAATCCCACCCAGAAAAGTAACGTCTCCTTTCACCCCGACTCAGGGTACCGCTCAGCCCTCAAAATAGTGGAAAATAAAAAAATTATTAACATTCCTCCTATATATACTAAAATTAATAATAGTCCAAAAAATGGACAAGCATATAAGCACAATAAACAAGCAAAAGATAATGCTTGGACTAAAACCCCAAATATCCCAAAAAAAGGCGAACGCCTAAAAAAAACCACACATTTTCCCCCTATAATTAATCTGATCATAATCTTAACCATTAATAAATTCAAACTTCAACAGCAGCTAAACCCCCATACCCCGGGGGGGTATGGACACTTCCTGCTTTATCTCCGCTCCGCTTCGCCCATCAGTCGTCCCCATACCGATTTCACTTTGGCTCCGCCTCCGTTCATCCTTCTTTCTTTCTATTTATTTACTTCTTCACTCGTCAACTCGCTCGACTCTATGCACCCACCATATATATATATTTCCCTTTTTTTGTTTTTTTCTTTGTTTATCTGTTATATTTTATAAAGAGAGGCTAAGCCTCAACTCCGAAGTGCAAGTTCGGTATTATCATTTTAACTATCCTTATATATAAAATCTGTACCCCAAACTGGGGACCAGTAGATAGAAAGTCTACTGTTCTGTATTAAACTACACAGATTTTCTCGTCCTGAATTATCAGGACCACCTGATTGGAAGTCAGGTATACTTTTATACTAACAAGAATTAATTTACATATTTATTCTTTTTTATTTTATTCAAGTAATTATTTTAAGATTATACTTTTAATATTTTTTCTTTTTCCCAAAGTCCTTTCGTACAAGGGGGAATAATTGTAGTAGATAGAAACTGTCCTGTCTCACGACGGACTGAACTCAGATCACGTAGGAGTTTAATGGTTGAACAAACCAACCGTAGGGGGCTGCTGCACACCCAGGTATTCCTGATCCAACATCGAGGTCGCAAACTTTTTTGTCAATAAGTACTCTCAAAAAAAATTACGCTGTTATCCCTAAGGTAACTTTTTCTATTTATCAGAATTTTCTGGATCTTTTAATTTATAACTTAAATTAGATAAAATATATGCTCCTGTCTTATAATAAAAGCGGTTGCCCCAACCAAATTTTAATAATAGGAACAACCTCCTATTTAAAAATAAAGCTCTATAGGGTCTTCTCGTCCCACTAATAAATTAAGGTTTCTTCACCTTAAAATTAATTTAAAGTTCTATAAAGAGAGACAGTCTTTCCATCGTCTAGCCGTTGATACAAGCCTACAATTAATAGGCTAATGATTATGCTACCTTTGCACAGTCAGTAATACTGCAGCCGTTTAACTTCACGTCACCGGGCAGGCAGAACCCTTTGATCTATCTCCAAGGGCGGTGTTTTTGGTAAACAGGCGCAGAAACAATTTGCCGAGTTCCTTTCTTTATATTAAATTTTTAAAGGCCCCTTTCATAAGGATACAAACTAAAGATATTTTCTTCTACCCTCTCCTAATGCTTATATTACAAAAAGGCCCTAACTTTACTCATTTAGTCATTATTTTTTGTTATTAAACAATATTTAGGTATTTTTGTATAAGAAAAGCTAATATTAAACAAGAATTATACATTGCTAGTTAATGGGCTCAAACGCCTTCAAAAAAATAATTGCTTAAAACCTATTTATTAACTTTATAAATTTTTATAATTGGCTTATCTTAATTAATAAAGTTCTTTCTTCAAGAAAAAAGTGATCAACCACTCTCTTCTAATTAAAACATAATTTTAATTAAACTTAAATTCATTTCCCTAAAAAAAAGCTATCATAAGGTTCGATAAGCTTTTAACATCTACTCTTTCCTCTCTTCTTTCTTTTAATACAGAAAGTTTTATAGCCTAGCTAAAGAAAATAGTAGCTCACCTCATTTCGTTTAAAGAGTCAATTATTCTCCTTTTATTTTAACTAACCATAATACAAAAGGTACATCTTTAACAACTTCTTTTTAATATAATAAAAATCTAACAAAATTTGTTCCCCTCTCGGTAATAATTTTATAAGTACTTCCACCCATTTATTTAAAGAATACTCTGGTCACTTTTTAACAAAAAGAAATATTTTCTTTACGTTTAGTTTTTCTAAAACTTCCATAGATTAGTAATATTTAAAGTCTTAAAGTTTTCTTATGTGAAGTAAAACTTGAATTTACGTGTACCGCTCCTAAAACGATTCCATTGCCCCTATGGTATTCACACCTTAAGAAGACTGAACCCACTCAGCATCATAAGCTCCCAAAGCCTACATTTTTTTTAAACTACTTCTCTTTAACCAGGCCACACCTTCCGGTCCGCCTACTATGTTACGACTTACTCCAAGTTTTACCCCGCAGGTGACGGGCGATGTGTACGAAGTCCAATTGCTTATTTCAATTCTTCTTTCTCTTTAGATTTTACTACTGAGTCCTATTTCATTAAAACTTTTCATTTATAAATCCAAACTAATAAAGATTAATTATCAATGCTACCAACCATAGCCCTTCTCATAGGCACCATCTCGATCTGACGTCTTACTAAATAAGTATTTTCCCCAACTTAGTTTACAATAGGAGGTTAACGACGATGATATAATAGCTGTTATTTCAAGAAAAGGTAAGGTACAACGCGGACCACCGGTTTTCACAAGCAGGCACCCCCAGTCAGACTTAGACAACCGCCAAGTTCTTTGTTTTTCAGGGACACCCCCGTACTCCACCGGCATAACTTTTTTATTCTTAAGGATAACCGGGTATCTAATCCGGGTCTATGTCTTAAATTTCGGGGCCTCTATAGTACATATCACTTTACAGGTAAAATAAAAATTTTACTTTATATTTTTTACGCTTTTTATGATTACTTTTTTCTATTTCCCCATTAAGCCGCTTACTAAATTAAAAGATTTTAGTTCGTGTAACCGCGGCTGCTGGCACGATACTTAGCCAAATCTATTTATTATTTACCTAATCAACTTTTCAGTAATTGTTAAGGCCTCACTGCTGAAGGTGTAAAGCCATTTAATAAACCTATACCACTTTTTTATTTTAGTTATTTTATACAAAACCTTATGAATACTTTATTTCTAATACTTATTACCAAAGGGTCTGCTTACTTACCGGAACGCTCACTAGCTTTCATGCATTAAAATCTTTAATTTTTTAACCTAAAAACCAGAACCAAATTCATAATGTCAAGAGAGGGAATTTAACGCCTCAATAAAACCTCTTCAGAGTTTTGTTATTCATTTAACTATCTTAACTTAAGTCTTAAGTTAGATTTTTAACTAACCTTTTCCTATTTACAAAATAGACCGCTTCTAGCTTTTAAGACAAATACCACGACATCATTCCTTTTCTATATAACTTACCAAAGGCATTATTAATAAGAAAGCTAAGAAATAAAATGAAGATGCTAACTGGCCTAATAAAATGAAAGGAGGTTCCACTGGCTGACTCCCTATTCACGTAAGAATACAAAATTTTCCAACTATTAACCAAAAAACCACCTGACTCCCAGGACGAAAACAAGCAGACGTTTGAGATGAAAAGTTTAATAAAGGGATAAAAAACAAAACTACAATAGCCATTACTAATGCTATAACCCCCCCTAACTTATTAGGGATAGAACGGAGAATAGCATAAGCAAATAAAAAATATCATTCAGGCTGAATGTGTGGGGGAGTTACAAGAGGATTAGCAGGAATATAATTTTCTGGGTCAGTCAAAGCAGTTGGATACAATAAAGCCAAAACTACCATTCAAACCAAAAAAACAACAAAACCCAAAACATCCTTTCTAGTATAATAAGTATGAAAAGACACCTTATCATAATCAGAACTTAAACCTAAAGGATTATTAGATCCAGTCTCATGTAAAAACAAAATATGAAGCACAGTTAAAAAAGCCAACACAAAAGGCAATAAAAAATGAAATACAAAAAACCGATGAAGAGTCGGATTCTCTACTGAAAATCCTCCCCATATTCATAACACAATATCATTACCCACATAAGGAATAGCAGTAACTAAGTTAGTAATAACTGTAGCAGCCCAAAATGACATTTGCCCTCAAGGTAATACATATCCAAAAAAAGCAGTTAAAATTGACAACAAAAACAAAACAACTCCAATATTTCAAGTCATCTCTTTTATATAAGACCCATAATACAAACCTCGACCTATATGAAAATAAATACACAAAAAAAACAATGACCCACCTTTTGCATGAACATTACGGAGTAATCACCCGTAATTTACATCACGACAAATATGTGAAACTGAAGAAAACGCCATTCTTATGTCAGCAGTAAAATGCATAGCTAAAAAAATACCAGTAACTATTTGTATAGCTAAACAAAGAATAATTAACGATCCAAAATTCCACCAAACATGAAGATTACTTGGTCTAGGTAAATCTCAAAGTCTAGCTTTTATAATCTTAACCAAAGGATGACGCTTACGAATAGGTGTAACCATTTTAGGGTTATGGACCTTCTACTCCATAACTTCAGTTAGACAGACTAATATTATTATATTTAACTAAACCCCAAATAATTTTATTCAACAATAGGCAAAATACACAATATTCCTACCCTTGTAATACTTAAAAGCAACAAAATTCTAATCCAAATTACTCTTTTCTTTTGTCATCTTTTAAATAAAAATGGAGCCAAAGCTACCAACTTGATCTCTGGTCAGTACAACCTGTATAAATAATAAGATATCCGCAAATAATAAAACAAAGAAATTATTCTCATCACTATTAGATAACCGCAAACTAAATACTGCCCCCCCGACAAAAGGCCTAAAAAAATAAACCACTTATACATAAAACCAATTAGGGGGGGTAAACCCCCCAAAGACAACAAACTTAGAATAACCAATATTATTACACCTGGTTGGTGATAAACACGATTTATACTTTTTAAATCATCAATTTTATAATAACCCCCCACTCACAAAATAGGAATTAACATAACAAAATAACAAACAAAAACAAAAAAACAACCTTCCAGAGTTAACCAAGGCAACCCTATTACTAACCACCCAAAATGTCTAATAGAAGAATACGCAACAATCTTACGTATCCTTTTCTGTCTTACACCAGATATTCTCCCCACTAAAATAGAAATAGCTCCCACCAAAGTTAATGCATATGAATGAGAATTTTTAACTAAAATTATATATAAATAAACAGGAACGATCTTAGACACAATAATTATATAAAAACTCCGTAACATTTTAAAACCTCTCACTACATCAACAAATCAATAAGGATTAGGAAAAACTGCTAACTTTATAAATAAGCCCAACAAAACAAAAACTAATGGTAGGCCCACATAATCTCCTACTAATTTTGACTCCCCAAATAATAAATACCGCGCTACTACTCCTCCAATTATCAAAACACTGGCAACCGCTTTTATAATAAAGTACTTTGATAAACCCTCAACTCTTCGTGGTGACAAATCCTGACTCACAAGTCTTATTAATAAAATAGTTATTAATTCTATCACTGCCCAAACCAAAAACCAATTACTAAACCTCAGTATAACAAAAACTCTTAAGGCCAGTTTCACTTTATAAAATAACATTACACCCATCAGAGTGAAGTTGGATTCGAACCAACCTAAAGCTAGTTATCGGCTAACTTTCCCTTCCTTAGGGCTTCACCCACCAAAAGGTAGAAGTGGGCTTTCCACCCACATAATTGGATCATGAGTCCAACAGTTTATATTAACTTATCCTACTACAAATTAAAAGAAGAAACACCTTTTAATAAAAATTTTACAATAACATAAGCTACCAACAAAGCTATCGTTAAAGGTAAAAACCTCTTTCACATTAATGACATTAATTGATCATATCGAATACGTGGAAATGAGGAACGAACCCAAAGGAAAACAAAAACTAAAATTATAGTCTTTATTACCAATCTTATCCTCCCAAATATTAATGAATTAAAAGGAGACATACCCCCTAAAAAAAGAATCACTCTTACCAAATTCATAACTATAATATTTGCATACTCCCCAATAAAAAACAAAGCAAAGGGAGCCCCTGCATATTCAACTTTATACCCAGATACAAGTTCAGATTCACCTTCTGTTAAGTCAAAAGGTGCTCGATTCGTTTCCGCCAACGTCGAAATAAACCACATAACAAATAAAGGAAAACAAGGTATTAATAGTCAAGTTCTAAAAATAGAATAAAACCCTATAAAAGACCATCTCCCCACAAACAAAATTAAAGGTAAAACAATTAAGCCCAAACAGACCTCATATGAAATTATTTGAGCAACACCTCGTAATGCCCCTAATATAGCATACTTAGAATTAGAGCCCCAACCTGCACCTAATATGGCATAAACCGAAAGACTGGATATAACTAGTAAAAACAAAAAAGAATACGTAACATTTAAAGTAGAACAAAAAACAGGTATAACACCCCACAAAACTATAGCTAAGAAAAAAAAAGCCGCAGGAGCACAAAAAAACAAAACAGGAGAAGCAGTTGAAGGCTTTATACTCTCCTTTATAAATAACTTTAAACCATCCGCTATAGGTTGTAAAATTCCCCAAGGACCTACTAAATTTGGGCCCTTTCGCAACTGCATATAACCAATCACCTTCCGCTCAAGTAAAGTTAATAATGCAACAGCTAACAAAACCGGAACTACTGCTACCAAAAATTTTACTAAAACCAAAACAAAATAAAAAAAATCTAAAAGCTGTTGGAAATAAATCATCACTGAAGGAAGGAATCGAACCCCCATCTCAAGAATTTTAGACTCTTTGTTAGACCTCTTTAACTTCTCCAATCTCTAGGTTGACAGGTTTTGATCCTATTACCTCCTGGTTAACGGCCAGTAGCTCAACCAATTAAGCTTCAACCTAAGAAATAGGTAAACAGGAATACCACAAAACTTTGAATTTTGCTTTAGGAGTTCAATCCTCCTTTTCTTAATTAGTATATAAGGATTTATAGTGTATATTAGCACACTAGATTGCAAGTCTATCAGAAGCACACAACCGCTTAAATCCTATATTGAAAAAACCCGAGTCAAACGGGTATCTCTGTATTGTAAATACAAAACTAATCCCCTAGCTATTTTTCAAATTTTGTAAGAGGAGGTCTAACCCCCGTAATTGGGTTTACAATCCAACACCTAAAACTCAGCCATCTCACATCTTAACTTATTAATAAGGTTTAGGTTAACCAAACCAACTGCCTTCAAAGCAGTCAATAGGTGTAATCACCCACTTAACCTTAA